CAGACAGCAAGCGAATCGTCATATGCCCCGGAGGATAGATTATTACGAGCTATACTTGGCATTCAGGTATCCACTTCAAAAGAAACTTCTCTAAGACTACCTATAGGGGGAAGGGGTCGAGTTATTGATGTGAGATGGATCCATAGAAAGGGGGTTTCCAATTATAATCCAGAAAGGATTCGTGTATATATTTCACAGAAACGTGAAATCAAAGTAGGTGATAAAGTAGCTGGAAGACATGGGAATAAGGGTATAATTTCTAAGATTTTGTCTAGACAAGATATGCCCTATTTGCAAGATGGAACGCCCGTTGATATGGTATTCAACCCATTAGGAGTCCCCTCACGAATGAATGTGGGACAAATATTTGAATGTTCGCTCGGGTTAGCGGGGGATCTGCTAAAGAAACATTATAGAATAGGACCCTTTGATGAGAGATATGAGCAAGAGGCCTCAAGAAAACTAGTGTTTTCTGAATTATATGAAGCCAGTAAGCAAACAAAAAATCCATGGGTATTTGAACCCGAATATCCGGGAAAAAGCAGAATATTTGATGGAAGAACAGGAGATCTTTTTGAACAACCTGTTCTAATAGGAAAGTCCTATATCCTAAAATTAATTCATCAAGTTGATGATAAAATCCATGGACGTTCCAGTGGGCATTACGCACTTGTTACACAACAACCCCTTAGAGGGAGGGCCAAACAAGGGGGACAAAGAGTAGGAGAAATGGAAGTTTGGGCTCTAGAGGGATTTGGTGTTGCTCATATTTTACAAGAGATGCTTACTTCTAAATCTGATCATATTAGAGCTCGTCAAGAAGTACTTGGTGCTACGATTATTGGAGCACCAGTACCTAACCCAGAGGGTGCTCCAGAATCTTTTCGATTGCTCGTTCGAGAACTACGATCTTTGTCCCTGGAACTGAATCATTTCCTTGTATCTGAAAAGAACTTCCAGATGGATAGGAAGGAAGCTTGATCTCAATGAATCAGAATTTCTATTCTATGATCGACCAGTATAAACATCAACAACTTCGAATTGGACCAGTTTCCCCTCAACAAATCAAGGCTTGGGCAAAAAAAATTCTACCCAATGGAGAGATAGTTGGAGAGGTGACAAAACCCTATACTTTTCATTATAAAACTAATAAACCAGAGAAAGATGGATTGTTTTGTGAAAGAATTTCTGGACCCATAAAAAGTGGGATTTGTGCTTGTGGAAATTACCGAGGGATTGGGGCTGAAAAAGAAGACCCGAAATCTTGTGAAGAATGTGGGGTGGAATTTGTTGATTCTCGGGTACGAAGGTACCAAATGGGATACATCAAACTGACATGTCCAGTGACTCATGTGTGGTATTTGAAACGTCTTCCTAGTTATATTGCGAATCTTTTAGATAAGCCCCTTAGGGAATTAGAGGGCCTAGTATATTGCGATGTGTGATTTGATCGAAATTTTCATTTGACAGATTTGGACTGAGAAACTGTCATCCCATTTAATCTGATTGGGATGCCCCCGGCTCTGACATGTATCTTGGGAGGAGGAACATGAAGCTCAGAATTATGGGTGCATTCAAGACTTCAAAATGGAAGAAAAGGGGGATTGATCCATGGTCGATTCCGTAACAGATAATATAGGAATAGTTAGTAAAACCTCGTGAAAAAAGACTTTTTGTGGAATTATACATTCCATTTCTTTGAGAAAGAAATTCTGTTCAGGCAAGCGCAAGCGAATATGGCATGGTTACGGGAGCTTATATATCGCATATATGCTTCAAGGGATATCATGGCACATAACCATCGAGGTGAGTAGAGACCTAAAAAAGATCGAATGGAACAATACAATATATAGACAAATAAATCCTTTACGAGTCCAAAAATATTCCTTTCAGGGGATTCATCATTTGAGGGGAAGTAGACTACTCAAGAATTTCACATTTCCTTTTTTTTCGTAAACATAAATAAACATAAAAGAAAGTAAAAAAGGTTAGAGTGAAAATAAAAAATAAAATAAGATAAGAATGAATCAATGAAAGGCTGGTCCTTACTGGGAACTTGAGTAAAGAGTAGCTTTTTATAGGGTTTTCTCGAACAAAGTTTAAACAGAAGAAGAACCCTTTTCTTTATTTGGTGTAACTACTTGAGCCGGATGATAGGAAACCTTCACGTCCGATTGTGGGGGGGGGTCCAATATTATATATAGGAACCTATCTCGATTTTTCTTTTGCTAGGTCCATAACTAAAAAACCTACTTTCTTACGATTACGAGGTTCATTCGAATATGAAATCCAATCCTGGAAATACAGCATCCCACTCTTTTTTACTACTCAAGGTTTCGAGACATTTCGAAACCGAGAAATCTCTACGGGGGCAGGTGCTATCAGAGAACAATTAGCCGATTCGGATTTGCGAATTATTATAGATAATTCTTTGGTAGAATGGAAGGAATTAGGAGACGAAGAGTCCGCAGGAAATGAATGGGAAGATAAAAAAATTAAA